ATGGATCAGAGAAGGTAGGGTTCCTCTACAAACCATTCGAGCTAAAATTGATTATTGTGCCTACGCAGTTCGAACTATCTATGGGGTATTAGGCATCAAAATTTGGATATTTGTAGACGAGGAATAATAAGAACTTACTTTACTTGTATTTAGTTCTATCTGGTGATAAAACAAAAAAGGCAAACTCTTCCATTCCTTTTCTGTTAAATAAAAAAAAAAAAAAAAATGAACAATTCTATAAGGTTGAATAAAAATTCGATTAATCGTTTGATATAATTGCTATGCTTAGTGTGTGACTCGTTGGTTTTTTTAGGATTATAGGATTCAACAAAATCGACCGGCCCGTAGTACGAACTGATAACTATAGAACTAATAATCAACTCATCGCTTCGCATTATCTGGATATAAGGAACCAGTCAAGATATGATATATGAGTCATATCGTTGTAGCAACTGAAATCTTTTTTGCATAAACACAAAAGAAAAACCAATCTGATTATGAGTTGTAAAGCAATAAAAGTATACAGATAAATGGAAGGGTGAGAGAAAGATAGGAAAAGAAATATCAATGATATATAATTCCAATATGTAAGGTCTATGAGTCATCTCATATAAAGGGAATGTAATAAAGCATCAATACTGATTGATCCATAATTAGACAAATAGGTGCATAGAAGAAAAAATCAAGAGCCCTGAGCCAATAAAGACTGAGAAGGTTGACTCAAGAAAAAATTTCATTAAGGGCTCCGTTGTAGAATTCAGACCTAACCATTAATCGAGAAGTGGTGGGGACGACAGAACCTGTGAATGCATAAGATTCTATTGAAAACGAATCCTAATGATTCATTGGGTAGGATGGCGGAACGAACCAGAAACCTATTCATTTATTCTGAGAGGTCATGTCATAGACTAATCTTACAATTGAATGTTGAAAGAGTAAATATTCGCCCGCGAATTTTTTTTTTTATTCTAAATTTTAGTCGATTCGATATGATAATACAAAGGAAAAAGAAAATAAAGATTCATTATAACGATAACGTTATATAAAAACGACATTATCTATAAATAGAAGACGTGTTTAATTATATATTAAAACACAAAAAATTTATAATAGATATAGATTAGATAAAATTTAAAAGAATACCATGATTCCGTATATTATTCACCGTGTATATTATTTTTTAATTGTTTAATTCGCGAGGAGCTGGATGAGAAGAAACTCTCATGTCCAGTTCTGTAGTAGAGATGGATGGAATTGATAAACAACCATCAACTATAACCCCAAAAGAACCAGATTCCGTAAACAACATAGAGGAAGAATGAAAGGAATATCTTATCGAGGCAATCGTATTTGCTTCGGTAGATATGCTCTTCAAGCGCTTGAACCCGCTTGGATCACATCTAGACAAATAGAAGCAGGGCGGCGAGCAATGACACGAAACGCACGCCGCGGTGGAAAAATATGGGTACGCATATTTCCAGACAAACCCGTTACAGTAAGACCTACAGAAACACGTATGGGTTCGGGGAAAGGATCTCCCGAATATTGGGTAGCTGTTGTTAAACCCGGTAGAATACTTTATGAAATGAGCGGAGTAGCAGAAAATATAGCCAGAAGGGCAATTTCAATAGCGGCATCCAAAATGCCTATACGAACTCAATTCATTCTTTCGGGATAGGGATGTAGAAACAAAGGAAAGGGGTCTTTTGTATGAAAAAAAAAATTGCAGGTTTTTTTGTTTTGAACAAATAATATTTCTTTTTTTTTAGACCCTTGCATTGAAAACAAAAAAAAATCGATAAAAAAACGATATGATTCAACCTCAAACCCGTTTAAATGTAGCGGATAACAGTGGAGCCCGAGAATTGATGTGTATTCGAATCATAGGAGCTAGTAATCGACGATATGCTCATATTGGTGACGTTATTGTTGCTGTAATCAAGGAAGCCGTACCAAATACACCTCTAGAAAGATCAGAAGTAATCCGAGCTGTAATTGTACGTACTTGTAAAGAACTCAAACGCGACAACGGTATGATAATACGATATGATGACAATGCTGCAGTTGTTATTGATCAAGAAGGAAATCCTAAAGGAACCCGAATTTTTGGCGCGATCGCCCGGGAATTAAGACAGTTAAATTTCACTAAAATAGTTTCATTAGCACCCGAAGTATTATAAGGGAAGGCCGTAATATAGTTATAGTATTTGGTATTTGAATGAAACCGATTAATTAGTAGATTGTTTATATATCACGTATATACCTTTAATAATTCAGAAATAAAGATAAATAAAAAAAGAAAAAGAGCATGTTGATTATATCAAAATTTGGGGGCAACAAAAATCTTAGTTTATCATGAGTAAAGACACTATTGCTGACATAATAACCGCTATACGAAATGCTGACATGAATAAAAAAAGAACAGTTCGAATACCATCTACTAACACCACTGAAAATATTGTTAAAATCCTTTTACAAGAAGGTTTTATTGAAAACGTGAGAAAACATCAGGAAAGCAATAAATATTTTTTGGTTTTAACACTACGACATAGAAGAAATAGAAAAGGATCGTATAGAACTGTTTTAAATTTAAAACGGATCAGTCGACCCGGTTTACGAATATATTCTAACTATCAAAAAATTCCTAGAATTTTAGGCGGAATGGGGATTGTAATTCTTTCTACTTCTCGAGGTATAATGACAGACCGAAGGGCTCGAATAGAAGGAATCGGCGGAGAAATTTTGTGTTATATATGGTAATCTTTCTGATAGACGAATTATACGAAGAACTTTCATATTTGTGAAAAAAGAGAAAGGACAACTTTATAATATTACCCCTCTTACATTAGTTGATACTTCAAAGCGGTTTTACCTGGAATGAAACAAAAAAAGATTCATGAGGGTTTAATTACTGAACAACTTGCCAATGGTATGTATCTTCCGGGTTCGTTTAGATTTGAGATAATGAAAATATGATTCTGGTTTTTGTTTCGGAAAGGATTCGACGTTGTTTTATACGTATACTACCAAGAAATAGAATAAAAATTGAGGTAAGTCCTTATTTCAACCAAAGGACGTATAGTTTATAGACTCCAAAGCAAAGACTCGAATGATTCGGTGGTTTTTTCAATTTCAACATTCTTTCGTGGGGATACAATTCGAAGTTAAAAATTTCAAGAAACTTATTTTCTTCCAATAAATAGTAAGAAAAGGAATAACAAATATGAAAATAAGAGCCTCTGTTCGTAAAATTTGTGAAAAATGTCGATTGATCCGTAGGCGGGGACGAATTATAGTAATTTGTTCCAACCCGAGACATAAACAAAGACAAGGCTAATCTTTATAAAGCAAAAAGGACTCTCGAAATCAAAAGTAACCGATGTACAGATGTACAAATAAATAAGTAAAAAAAAATAAGGATACGTTTTGACATGAAATGGATATATCCATATATCTCTGACTTATATTTATGAGATGATAAAATATGGCAAAACCTATACCAAAAATTGGTTCACGTAGAAATAGACGTATTGGTTCGCGTAAGAATGCGCGTAGAGTACCAAAGGGAGTTATTCATGTTCAAGCAAGTTTCAATAATACGATTGTGACTGTTACAGATGTGCGGGGTCGAGTAATTTCTTGGTCCTCCGCCGGGGCTTGTGGATTCAAGGGTACAAGAAGAGGTACACCATTTGCCGCTCAAACCGCAGCAGGAAATGCTATTAGGACAGTAGTGGATCAAGGTATGCAACGAGCAGAAGTCATGATAAAAGGCCCGGGTCTCGGAAGAGATGCGGCATTAAGAGCTATTCGTAGAAGTGGTATACTATTAAGTTTCATACGCGATGTAACCCCTATGCCACATAATGGCTGTAGGCCCCCTAAAAAAAGGCGTGTGTAAAAATAAACATTGAAGAGATTTCAAGAGAAATAAATAATTCAATGATTTGATCAAATAATATACTATGGTTCGAGAGAAAGTAACAGTATCTACTCGGACACTACAGTGGAAGTGTGTTGAATCAAGAGCAGACAGTAAGCGTCTTTATTATGGACGCTTTATTCTGGCCCCACTTATGAAAGGTCAAGCAGATACAATAGGAATTGCGATGCGAAGAGCTTTGCTCGGAGAAATAGAAGGAACATGTATCACACGCGCAAAATCTGAGAAAATACCACACGAATATTCTACCATAATAGGTATTCAAGAATCCGTACATGAAATTTTAATGAATTTGAAAGAAATTGTATTGAGAAGTAATCTATATGGAACTCGTAACGCGTCTATTTGTATCAAGGGTCCTGGATATGTAACTGCTCAAGACATTATCTTACCACCTTCTGTGGAAATCGTTGATAATACACAGCATATAGCTAACCTAACGGAACCAATTAATTTGTGTATTGAATTACAAATCGAGAGGAATCGCGGATATCGTATAAAAACGCCAAATAACTTTCAAGACGGAAGTTATCCTATAGATGCTGTATTCATGCCTGTTCGAAATGCGAATCATAGCATTCATTCTTATGTGAATGGGAATGAAAAACAGGAGATACTTTTTCTCGAAATATGGACAAATGGAAGTTTAACTCCTAAAGAAGCACTTCATGACGCCTCCCGGAATTTGATTGATTTATTTATTCCTTTTTTACATGCAGAAGAAGAAAACTTACAGTTAGAAAACAATCAACACAAAGTTACTTTGCCCCTTTTTACTTTTCATGGTAGATTGGCTAAACAAAGGAAAAATAAAAAAGAAATCGCATTGCAATATATTTTTATTGACCAATCAGAATTGTTCCCCAGGGTCTATAATTGCCTCAAAAGGTCCAATATACATACATTATTGGATCTTTTGAATAACAGTCAAGAAGATCTTATGAAAATTAAACATTTTCGCATAGAAGATGTAAAACATATATTGAACATTCTAGAAATATAAATATAAATAGAAATATAAAAGCATTTCTAATAAATTTTAATGGGTTATTTAATT